CAGAAGATAGTTTAATTTAGAATTCTGGCTTTGGGAGCCAGGGGTGGGAGTTAAAATCTCTCTTTTCTGGGCGCTAGGGGGGAATTTAACCTCCGATCTTCGGATTACAAGACCGATGCTTTTATACTAAGCTACTAGGGCAAGCTTATTTTAGTGCTTTGTTTTCTACTCATCCTGCTAGTGGGGAGAGGATGAGGAATAATGCGAAGTAAAGGACTGATGCGACTTGTCCAATAATAATGTATGGATGTTCTACGGGTATGCCTCCAATCCATGTTAGAATGATTATGTCTGCCACTAAGGTTCAGAATAGGAACTGGGTGATTGGGCGGAATGTCAGTCCTCGTTGTTTTGAAGTGTGTAAGATTGGTACTACTATTAGCACTAGGATGGAGAATAGTAATGCAAGGACCCCTCCTAGTTTGTTTGGGATGGATCGTAGAATGGCGTAAGCAAACAAAAAGTATCATTCTGGCTTGATATGTGGAGGGGTGACTAGTGGATTTGCTGGGGTGAAATTTTCTGGGTCTCCTAAGAGATTTGGGGAGAATAGCGCTAATGATGTGAGGGCTAACAGTATTACTACGAATCCTAGAAGGTCTTTGTATGAGAAATATGGGTGGAAAGAAATTTTATCTGCGTCGGAGTTTAATCCGGCTGGGTTGTTTGATCCTGTCTCGTGGAGGAAAAGTAGGTGTAGAAGGGTTGCGGCGGCGACTACGAATGGTAGTAGGAAGTGGAATGCGAAGAATCGTGTTAGTGTTGCATTGTCTACTGAGAAGCCACCTCAGATTCATTGGACAAGGGTGTCTCCTATATAAGGGACTGCTGATAGTAAATTTGTAATTACTGTAGCACCTCAGAAGGATATCTGTCCTCATGGAAGGACGTAGCCAACGAAGGCTGTTATTATAACTAGCAGGAGGAGGACTACTCCAATATTTCAGGTTTCTTTGTATAGGTAGGACCCGTAGTATAGGCCGCGAGCAATGTGTATATAAATGCAGATGAAAAAGAATGATGCTCCGTTAGCGTGAATATTACGGATGAGTCAACCATAGTTTACGTCTCGGCAGATGTGGACTACCGACGAAAATGCAGTTGAAATGTCGGAGGTATAGTGTATGGCTAGGAATAGCCCGGTTAGGATTTGGGTGATTAAACATAGTCCTAGAAGGGACCCAAAATTTCATCATACGGAAATATTGGATGGTGTGGGGAGGTCAACTAGTGCGTCGTTGGCGATTTTTATCAGTGGGTGGGTTTTTCGTAGGCTTGCCATTATGGTTCTTGTAGTTGAACTACAACGGTGGTTCTTCAAGTCACTGGTCTCGGTTAAAGTCCGAGCAAGAATTATGACTTATTTTATGTTTTTATTATTGGTAGCTTTAGTTGTGGGTTTGGTTGCTGTTGCTTCTAATCCTACGCCTTATTTTGCTGCTTTAGGTCTGGTAGTAGCAGCGGGGGTTGGGTGCGGGATTTTAGTTGGTTATGGAGGTTCTTTCTTGTCCTTGGTTCTTTTTTTAATTTATTTAGGGGGAATGCTTGTGGTGTTTGCTTATTCAGCGGCTTTAGCTGCTGAGCCTTTTCCAGAGGCTTGGGGAAGTCGTTCTGTGGCTGGGTATGTGTTAGTTTATCTTCTAGGTGTTGTGTTGGCGGCCGGGTTATTTTGAGGGGGGTGGTATGAGGGTTCTTGGGTGGTTGTTGATGGGTTGAAGGAGTTTTCTATGTTGCGTGGTGATGTTAGTGGTGTGGCTGTTATATATTCTTTTGGTGGGGCGATGTTGGTTATTTGTGCGTGGGTGTTGCTTTTAACCCTACTTGTGGTGTTGGAGCTTACTCGGGGGTTGAGTCGTGGTACTCTTCGAGCTGTTTAAATAAGAGTTAGAAGGATGGCCAGGGTTAGAGTTAGGAGGAAGATAGTTAGGTAGGTTTTAATTATGCCTCGTTGGATGTCGCTTGTAACTTTTGATATCATTATTTGAGTTAGTGCTAGTCCTTTTGGCCCTGTAATCTCAAGTCACGTTTGGTCAAGTTTAGTGGCGATTGATTGTCCTAGGGTTAGGTTAAGTTTAGGGGGGAGTCGATGGATTATTGCGGGGAAGTACCCTAGTATGTTTGAGAAGTGGTGTAAAGGAATTGTGGGGGTGATTTTGACTTGTTTGTTGGTTATGGCTGTAAGTTCTATGGCCACTAGAAGTCCGGTGATGGTTACCATGAGAGCTGCTAGTTTTAGGGTGGTTGGTATTGTTATAATGGGTGTTTTTGAGGGTAGGAAGTTAGATGTAATGATAAGTCCTGCAATGATGCTTCCTCAGGCAAGTCGTTTGATGGGGTTGATAACTAGTGGGTTATTTTCGTTGATGGGGGATAGTGGCAGGAATCGAGGGGATCCTATGGTAACAAAGAATACTACTCGGAAGCTATAGACTGCGGTGAATGATGTGGCAATTAGTGTGAGGGTTAGGGCTCAGGCGTTAAGGTAAGAGGTGTTTAGGGCTTCGATGATGGCATCTTTTGAAAAGAATCCGGCTAGGAATGGGGTTCCTGTTAATGCAAGGCTGCCGATTGTGAGGTAGGTTGAGGTGGCAGGTATTAGGTTATGAAGACCTCCTATTTTTCGGATATCTTGCTCGTCGTTTAAGCTGTGGATAATTGATCCGGAGCATAAGAATAGTATAGCCTTAAAGAATGCGTGTGTGCAGATGTGGAGGAATGCTAGTTGTGGTTGGTTTAGTCCAATTGTAACTATTATTAGGCCTAGTTGACTGGATGTTGAGAAAGCTACAATTTTTTTGATGTCATTTTGAGTTAGGGCGCAGGTGGCTGTGAATAAGGTGGTAAGTGCTCCTAAGCATAGACAGATTGTTAGTGCGAGATTGTTGTTTTCTATGAGGGGGTGGAGGCGGATTAGTAGGAAGATCCCTGCAACGACCATAGTGCTAGAATGGAGTAGGGCAGATACTGGCGTGGGGCCCTCCATGGCAGAAGGGAGTCAGGGATGTAGGCCAAATTGGGCCGATTTTCCTGTTGCTGCGAGGATTAGTCCGATTAGGGGAATTGTCATGTCGAAGTTTTTTGATAGGAAGAAGATTTGCTGGATTTCTCAGGAGTTAAGGTTTATTGCGAACCATGCTATGCTTAGGATTAGTCCGATGTCCCCTACTCGGTTGTAGATAACGGCTTGGAGGGCCGCTGTGTTAGCGTCCGCTCGCCCGTATCATCATCCGATTAGTAGGAATGATATAATCCCAACACCTTCTCAGCCAATAAATAGCTGGAATATGTTGTTGGCTGTAACCAGGGTGATTATGGCTACTAGGAATAGGAGCAGATATTTGAAGAATCGGTTCATGTTTGGGTCAGAGTGTATGTACCATAATGCAAACTCTAGGATAGATCAGGTGACGTAGAGGGCAATGGGGGTGAAAATGAGGGAGTAGTGGTCGAACTTAAAGCTGATGTTTGTATCAAACATGTGTGTATTTATTCATTGTCAGTTTGTGGTGATGCTTTCTATTCCTTGGTCTAGGAAAATTATGAGTGGGAGAAGGCTGATAAAAAATGAGGTGCTGACGGCGGTTTTAACATGTGTACTTGCTCACTCTGGTTTTTGTGGTTTGGGGCTTAGTGTTGTTAGTAGGGGGAATATAAGGATAGTGATGACTAGAATAAGTGAGGATGATATAATTAGGGTTGTTGGATTCATAGCTTCCACTTGGATTTGCACCAAGAGTTTTTGGTTCCTAAGACCAATGGATGAACTGTTATCCTTCAGAAGCGTGAGGAAGCCGCGGATTTTAACCGTGGTGCATAAGGATTAGCAGTACTTATTGATTTCTGTCCTTCCTTGGTGAGTAAGGGGATTTTAACTCCTGTCTTTAGAATCACAATCTAATGTTTTGGCTAAACTATACTTACTAGTAGCATCAGCCTCATATAAGTTCTGGTTTTGTGACAAGGAGGATTACTGGAATTAGGTGAAGAGCTATTAATAGGTGTTCTCGGGTGTGAAATGGCGGGAGTTTGGTGATGTGGCTTGGTGTTGGACCTCGTTGAGATATTAGGAATATATATAGGGAGTAGCCTGCTGTGATTAATGTTCCTGCTCCTGTGAGTGCAATAGTTCATGGTGATCAGTTAAATAGGGTTGTAATAATTATTAGTTCTCCTATTAGGTTAGGTAGCGGGGGTAGTGCTAGGTTGGCTAGGTTGGCGATAAATCATCATACCGCTGTTAATGGAAAGATTATTTGTAATCCTCGGGCAAGAATTATGGTTCGGCTATGTGTTCGTTCATAGGCTGTGTTGGCTAAGCAGAATAGTATTGAAGACACTAGTCCATGGGCGATTATTAAAATAATAGCCCCTGAGAATCCTCATGGAGTTTGGATTAGAATTCCACCTGCTACAAGTCCTATGTGGCTAACGGATGAGTAGGCAATTAGGGACTTGAGGTCTGTCTGTCGAAGACAAATTGATCCAGTCATGATGATGCCTCATAATGCTAGAATGATAAATGGGTATACTAGTTCCTTGGATAGTGGGTCTAGCATGATTATTATTCGTATTATTCCGTATCCTCCTAGTTTTAGTAGTACTGCCGCTAGTACTATGGACCCTGCGACTGGGGCTTCAACATGTGCTTTTGGTAGTCACAGGTGTACCCCGTATAGTGGTATTTTTACTAGGAATGCGATTAAGCAGCCGGCTCACCAGATTTTGTGGCCTCAGGAGTTTAGGAGTATGGGTTGAGAGTATTGGATTACTAACATGGACAGGGTCCCGGTGGATTGTTGAAGTAGGAGAAGGGCGACTAGTAGTGGGAGGGACCCTGCTAGGGTGTAGAATAGGAAATAAGTTCCTGCATTGAGGCGTTCAGTTTGGTTTCCCCATCGAGTGATAATAATAAGAGTTGGGATGAGTGTAGCCTCGAATATAATATAAAATATGATGATTTCGGTGGCACCGAATGCTATAATTAGGAAAGTTTGTAGTGAGGTGAGGAGGGTAATGTATAGACGTTGTCGGCTGATAGGTTCAGGGTTGATATGATTTTGACTGGCTAGAATTATTAATGGAAGAAGTCAACATGTTAGTACTAGAAGGGGGGTTGAGAGTGGGTCTGTGGCTAGATACGAGTTGGACATAGTTCATCCGGTTTCTGATGTTCATTTTAATCATGTGAGGCTAATAAGGGCAATTAAGAGACTATGTGCGGTTGTGGTTGTTCATAGTCATTTGGGGGAAGTTAATCAAATTGTTGGGAATAATATAACAGTGGGGATTAGTACTTTTAGCATTGTAGAAGATTGAGGTTTTGTAAACGGTCGGTCCCGTGAGTTCGGGCTGTGGCTACTAGGAGTGCAAGGCCCGTGCTTGCTTCGCAGGCGGAGAAGGCTAGTAGTAGTATGGGGGCTGCGGAGAAGCTTGTTGATTCGAATTGTAAGGCCCATAGGGCTAGTGCAATAAATAGGGATAGTATTATACCTTCCAAGCACAGGAGTGCGGAGAGCAGGTGGGTGCGGTGGAACGCTAGTCCTATTAATCCTAAAATGAATGCTGAACTAAAGCTAAAATGTACTGGTGTCATAAGGGGGTTATGGACTTAAACCATAATTTTCTGAGCCGAAATCAGAGGTCTTATTTTGGACTAACTCCCTATTCTGCTCATTCTAGGCCGCCCTGGGTTCATTCGTAAATTAGTCCTAGGGTTAATAAGATTAGGACTGTAGCGGCTCAAAAGAATGTTCCGGTGGGATTGTGGAGTTGGTCTCCTCATGGCAGGGGGAGAAGGAGGGCAATTTCTAGGTCAAATAGGAGGAACAGGATTGCTACTAGGAAGAATCGTAGTGAGAAGGGTAGTCGGGCGGATCCAAGTGGGTCGAATCCACACTCATAGGGGGATAGTTTTTCTGCGTCCGGATTTATTTGAGGTAGTCAGAAGGATACGATTGCTAGGATTGAGGATAGGGCTACTGTGATGGTGAGGATGGTTATGATTAGGTTCATTATCTTTCCCTGGGGTTTAACCAAGACTAAATGATTGGAAGTCACTTGTACTAACTTTAATACTAGAAAGATTATGAGCCTCATCAGTAGATGGATACGTAGAGGAATAGTCATACTACGTCAACAAAGTGTCAATATCAAGCAGCGGCTTCGAAGCCGAAATGATGTTCGGATGTAAAGTGGTATTGGACTTGGCGAAGAAGACAGACAGCCAGGAATGATGATCCGATAATGACATGTAGTCCGTGGAATCCTGTGGCCACAAAGAATGTAGAGCCGTATACTCCGTCTGCGATTGTGAAGGGTGCTTCGTAGTACTCCATGGCTTGGAGGGCAGTGAAGTAGAGTCCTAGTAGAATTGTAAGTGCAAGAGATTGGATGGCTTGTTTTCGTTCACCTTCTATGATGCTATGATGGGCTCATGTGACCGTTACCCCCGATGCTAGTAGCACAGCTGTGTTGAGGAGGGGAACTTCGAAGGGGTCTAATGTAATAATTCCTGTTGGGGGTCAGCATCCTCCCAGCTCTGGTGTTGGTGCTAGACTTGAGTGGTAGAAGGCTCAGAAGAATCCCAGGAAAAAGAATACCTCTGAAGTAATAAATAGGATTATTCCATAACGTAGTCCTTTTTGTACTGGCGGTGTGTGGTGGCCTTGGAATGTTCCTTCTCGAATAATGTCACGTCATCATTGGAATATTGTGAGGAGTAGAAGGATTATCCCGAGGGTTATTAGTGTTGTTGAGTGGAAGTGGAACCAGATTGCTAGGCCGGATGTTATTAATAGAGCACCGACGGCTCCGGTTAGTGGTCATGGGCTTGGATCAACCATATGATATGCATGTGCTTGGTGGGCCATTAGACGTTTTCTTGCAGGTAGAGGCTTAGGAGTAGTACAAATACATAAGCTTGAATTATTGCTACTGCGACTTCTAGGAGTGTTAGGAGGAAGAGAACGGCGGCGGTTAAGATGGCTACTGTGGGTATTATCGGCAGTAGGACGAATACAGCTGTGGCGATGAGTTGAATTAATAAGTGGCCCGCAGTTAAATTGGCTGTAAGTCGAACGCCTAGGGCTAATGGGCGAATAAATAGGCTAATTGTCTCGATAATAATTAGTACGGGGATTAGGGGAATGGGCGTTCCTTCTGGTAGAAGATGTCCGAGGGCAACCGTTGGTTGGTTTCGCATTCCAATAATTACGGTGGCAAGTCATAGTGGCACAGCAAATCCTATATTTAGTGATAGTTGCGTTGTAGGTGTGAAAGTATATGGGAGAAGGCCTAATATATTGATGGTGATAAGGAATACTATTAATGAGGCTAATAGTAGTGCCCATTTATGTCCTCCCACATTTAAGGGCATTATTAATTGGTTAGTGAATCGGTTAATGAATCATGTTTGGAGGGTGATAAGTCGATTGTTGATTCACCGGGATGATGGGGTTGGGAAAAGAAGTCACGGTAGTGCGATTGCAATAGCAATAAGTGGGATTCCTAGGAAGGATGGGCTTGCAAATTGATCGAAGAAGCTTGTTATCATGGTCAGTCTCAGGGTTCTGTTTTGTGTTTTTCTTCACTTATTGGGGTTGGTTCATTTGGTGTGGTGTGATTTAAGACTTTAGTTGGGATAATGGTGAGAAAGATGATTCATGAGAATACTAGAATTGCAAATCAGGGGTTGGGGTTTAATTGGGGCATTTCACTAGAGGTGGTCGGTAGGCACCAAACTTTGGCTTAAAAGGCCAACGCTTTGTCCAATAATTAGCTTTCTAGTGAGGCGTCTTCTAGTATTAATGAGGATCAGCTCTCGAAATGCTCTAGTGGGACTGCTTCGACTACAATGGGCATAAAGCTGTGGTTTGCCCCGCAGATTTCAGAACACTGTCCGTAAAATACACCTGGGCGTGAGGCAATGAAGGCAGTTTGGTTTAGTCGGCCTGGCACTGCGTCTATTTTTACACCTAGAGATGGAACGGCTCAGGAGTGTAATACGTCTTCGGCAGATACTAGGACACGAACTGGTGATTCTATGGGGACTACTATTCGGTGGTCTGTTTCTAGGAGTCGGAATTGACCGGGTGTAAGGTCCTGGGTTGGGATTATGTAGGAGTCGAAGCCGAGATCTTCGTAATCTGTGTACTCATAGCTTCAGTATCACTGATGTCCTATGGCCTTAATTGTTAGGTGGGGGTCATTGATTTCGTCTATAAGGTATAGAATTCGAAGGGATGGCAGAGCAATCAAGACTAGAATGACAGCTGGTAAAATAGTTCATACGATTTCGATTTCTTGAGAGTCTAAGATGTATTTGTTGGTAAGTTTGGTTGAAACCATTGCAATAATAATATAAAGTACTAGAGTACTGATTAAGAATACGATTATTAGGGCGTGGTCATGGAAGTGAAGAAGTTCTTCTATAACGGGTGATGCCGCGTCTTGGAATCCTAGTTGCGTGGGATGTGCCATTAAGCCTTGAGCTTAAGACATACAGGGGTTTAACCTGCAATTTCACCTCGACAAGGTGATGTAATTTGCGTATTTTACTAATGTCTTAGAAGAAAGTGACAGAGTGGTTATGTGACTGGCTTGAAACCAGTATACGGGGGTTCAATTCCTTCCTTTCTCGTTAGTTTGATTGAACTTGAACGAATGCGGGTTCTTCAAATGTGTGGTATGGTGGAGGGCAGCCATGAAGTCATTCTACATTTGTTATAGTTAATTCTACTGAGGATACTTCTCGTTTAGCGGCGAAGGCTTCTCATAGAATAAATAGGAATATAATTACTGCTACTAAGGAGATAAGTGACCCGATGGATGATACTGTATTTCACAGAGCGTAGGCGTCTGGGTAGTCAGAGTATCGTCGTGGCATTCCTGCTAGGCCTAGGAAGTGTTGTGGGAAGAATGTAAGGTTGACACCGATGAATATTACTCCGAAGTGGATTTTTGTTCAGGTGTCATTTAAAGTGTATCCTGTAAATAGGGGGAATCAGTGAACAAAGGCTGCCATAATGGCAAATACAGCACCCATTGATAGTACATAGTGGAAGTGTGCGACTACGTAGTATGTGTCGTGAAGGACGATGTCGAGTGATGAGTTGGCTAGGACAATTCCTGTCAATCCACCCACGGTGAAGAGGAAAATGAACCCAAGGGCTCATAGTATGGGTGTTTCTCATTTGATAGATCCTCCGTGAAGTGTGGCTAATCAGCTAAATACTTTTACGCCTGTTGGAATGGCAATAATTATTGTTGCGGATGTAAAGTATGCACGAGTGTCTACGTCCATTCCGACAGTGAACATGTGGTGGGCTCATACAATAAATCCTAGGAGACCGATAGCTATCATGGCTCAGACCATTCCTATATAGCCGAATGGTTCTTTTTTGCCTGCATAGTAGGCTACGACGTGTGAAATGATCCCAAATCCGGGTAAAATGAGAATGTAAACTTCAGGGTGGCCGAAGAACCAGAATAGGTGTTGATATAGGATTGGGTCCCCTCCTCCTGCTGGGTCAAAGAATGTGGTATTTAGATTTCGGTCTGTAAGAAGCATAGTAATTCCGGCGGCTAGGACTGGTAGAGATAAGAGAAGAAGTACGGCTGTTACAAGTACGGCTCAAACAAACAGGGGTGTTTGGTATTGAGAGATGGCTGGTGGTTTCATATTAATAGTTGTGGTGATGAAGTTAATTGCACCTAAAATTGATGATACACCTGCTAGGTGGAGCGAGAAAATTGTTAGGTCTACGGATGCTCCTGCGTGGGCAAGATTGCCTGCGAGTGGCGGGTATACTGTTCACCCTGTCCCAGCTCCGGCTTCGACACCAGAGGAGGCTAGTAGTAGAAGGAAAGAGGGGGGTAGAAGTCAGAAACTTATGTTATTTATTCGTGGGAATGCCATATCAGGCGCTCCGATTATTAGCGGCACGAGTCAGTTTCCAAACCCTCCGATTAGAATTGGTATTACTATAAAGAAAATTATTACGAAGGCATGGGCAGTGACAATAACATTATAAATTTGGTCGTCGCCCAGAAGTGATCCAGGTTGGCTTAGTTCGGCTCGAATGAGAAGGCTTAGAGCGGTTCCCACTATTCCGGCTCAGGCACCAAATACAAGATAAAGGGTACCAATGTCTTTGTGGTTTGTAGAAAAGAATCAGCGTGTAATTGCCACAGGTAGGGTAGCCGAGTGCTTAGGCGGCGGGTTGTAGCCCCGAAGACAGAGGTTTGAGTCCTCTCCTTATCATCAGCCCCGTGGTGAAGAAGCATGCTGGATTGCAAATCCAGAGACGTAGATTAGTAGTCTGCCGGGGCTTTTCCCGCCTTACTAGGCCATAGGCGGGAAAAGTAGATGGATGCTCGCTGGCTTGAGCGCTTAGCTGTTAACTAAGAGTTTGTAGGATCGAGGCCTTCCCATCTAGTAAGGCCTTAGTTTAATAAAAACATTTGATTTGCAATCAGAAAATGCAAGATAGACTCTTGTAGGTCTTATCAGGGACTAGAAGATTTTCACTTCTACTTAGAGCTTTGAAGGCTCTTGGTCTGATGTTATCCTAAGTCCCTAGGTGGCTAGTATTAGAATAGCTGGGGTTATCGGTAAAAGTCCTAGGGCAATTGTGGTAGATAAGGTGAGTGGGAGGGAGGATTGGGTTGTTTGGGTTCGTCAGGGGGTGATTGAATTGATTGTATTAGGAGAGATTGTTAGTGTTATTGCATAACAGAGGCGTAGGTAGAAATAAAGACTTAGTAGGGCAGCTAGGGCTATAATTGTAGCGGTGATTGGAAGATTTTGTTTTGCCAGTTCTTGCAGGATTAGTCATTTTGGCATAAATCCTGTTAGTGGGGGTAAGCCTCCTAGTGATAGTAGTACTAGGGCCGTGGTTGTTGTTAGGACTGGACTTTTTGATCAGACTATTGAAAGAGTATTGATTTTTGTGACGGATGATGTTTTTAGGGTGAGAAATGCTGCGGATGTCATAAAAATGTATGTTCCTAGGGCAAGGAGGGTGAGTTGTGGGGCGTATTGGAGAATGATGATTATTCAGCCTATGTGTGCGATCGAGGAGTAGGCTAGGATTTTTCGTAGCTGGGTTTGGTTTAGACCCCCTCATCCTCCAATCAAGGTGGATATGACCCCTAGGGCAGTTAATAGTACGGGGTCCACGGCTTGGGCCGTTTGGATAATTAGGGCGAAGGGGGCAAGTTTTTGCCATGTTGATAAAATTAGGCCCGTTAGAAGATCTAGTCCTTGTAGGACTTCTGGTATTCAGAAGTGTATTGGTGCTAGTCCAATTTTAAGTGCTAGGGCAGTAATGATCATTGTGCTAGCAATAGGGTTTGATATGTTGTTTATGTCTCATTCTCCTGTGATTCAGGCGTTTGTTGTACTTGCAAATATAATTATTGCGGCTGCGGTGGCTTGGGTTAGGAAGTATTTTGTGGTGGCTTCTACTGCGCGGGGGTGGTGGTGTTGTGCTATTAGAGGAATGATTGCCAGGGTATTAATTTCCAGTCCTATTCAGGCTAGTAGTCAGTGGGAGCTGGCAAAGGTTAAGGTGGTTCCTAATCCTAGGCTGGAGAGTAGGACTGCGAGTACGTAGGGGTTCATTGATGGAGGAGGGACTTTAACCGTCATGTTCGGGGTATGGGCCCGAAAGCTTGATTAGCTGACCCCATCTTAGAAAGTGGTGTAGAGGAAGCACTAAGAGTTTTGATCTCTTGGGCATGGGTTCGATCCCCTTCTTTCTAAGAACTGAGGGGATTTTAGCCCCTATAGGCCACTCTATCAAAGTGGTCCCTAAGCATTCGGGCACAGTTCCTGAATTATAGTTGTGGGGGAAGGCCCGCTAGTGCGATTGGCAGGGCGATGTGTCATAATACTAGGGCCAGTGTTAGGGGGAGGAAGTTTTTTCATACAAGATGTATTAGTTGATCATATCGGAATCGTGGGTATGAGGCTCGTACTCATAGGAATACGATAGATAGTAGTGCGGCTTTAGTCATAAGGCTAATTGTTGTTAACTCTGGGATGTGGTGAATGTGTGATGTTCCTAGGAATAGTACGGCTGATAAGGTGTTTATTAATAGGATATTTGCATATTCGGCTAGGAAGAAGAGGGCGAAGGGCCCTCCTGCATATTCTACGTTAAAGCCTGAGACTAATTCTGATTCTCCTTCTGTTAGGTCGAATGGTGCTCGATTTGTTTCTGCTAAGGTTGAGATATATCATATTGCGGCTAGTGGTCAGGCAGGGGCTAGTAATCAGATGCTTTCTTGGGCTGTGCTAAATGTTTGCAGGGTATAGCCCCCTGAGAAGATAATGACTGATAGAAGAATTAGTCCTAGGCTCACTTCATAGGAAATTGTTTGGGCCACGGCCCGTAGGGCTCCGATTAATGCGTATTTTGAATTTGATGCTCACCCTGATCCTAGAATGGAGTATACTGCGAGGCTTGATAAGGCCAGGATAAATAGGACTCCCAGGTTGAGGTCAATTACTGGGTAGGGCATGGGCATGGGTGCTCATAGTGTTATGGCTAGGGTTAATGCAAGAATGGGGGTGGCTAGGAATAGAAATGGAGAGGATGTAGAGGGGCGGACTGGTTCTTTGGTAAATAGTTTGACTCCATCGGCGATGGGCTGTAGAAGTCCATATGGTCCGACTACATTTGGCCCTTTTCGTAGTTGCATGTATCCTAATACCTTACGTTCGATTAGAGTTAGGAAGGCTACTGCTAGTAGGACGGGCACAATATAGGCTAGGGGATTAATTAGGTGGTTTATTAGAGTGTTTAGCATGAACTGGGAAGAGGATTTGAACCTCTGGTATAAAGGGCTTAGGCCTTTCGCAATTTACCATGCTCTGCCACCCCAGTATGTCCTTGTTTCGGGCGGTTGGGGTTTTGGCCCTCCCTTTATTTAATTTATTTGTTTTCATTAATTAGGGGTGGGGCGTGCTTTAAGTATAGGCCCCTCTTTTCCGATCCTTTCGTACTAGGAAAAGTAGCGTTACAGATAGAAACTGACCTGGATTGCTCCGGTCTGAACTCAGATCACGTAGGACTTTAATCGTTGAACAAACGAACCCTTAATAGCGGCTGCACCATTAGGATGTCCTGATCCAACATCGAGGTCGTAAACCCCCTCGTCGATATGGACTCTGGGAGAGGATTGCGCTGTTATCCCTAGGGTAACTTGGTTCGTTGATCGGCTCTATTGGCCGGATCATTTTTGGTCAGATGTTCTGTGGCTTAGAGATGTCTCTCTTGGTTTTAGGGGTTTGGCCCATTCCACTCGGAGGCTTGTTTTTCCTCCGCGGTCGCCCCAACCGAAGGTAAAATCTCATCTTCCACTAAGTTTTTGCTTTTTACTAAGTTGCTTAACGTGGTTGAGTTTTGTACCTTAAGCTCCAAAGGGTCTTCTCGTCTTGTATCATTATACCCGCTTCTGCACGGATAGATCAATTTCACTGACTTGAAGGGGGAGACAGTTAAGCCCTCGTTTAGCCATTCATACAGGTCTCTATTTAAAAGACAAGTGATTGCGCTACCTTTGCACGGTCAAAATACCGCGGCCGTTGAACCCGTAGTCACTGGGCAGGCTGGACCTCCTATACTCAGTTTAGTCGCAGGAGGCGATGTTTTTGGTAAACAGGCGAGGCTTGTGTTTGCCGAGTTCCTTCCCTTTCTTTTAGTCTTTCCTTTAAAAAATAGCACTCCAGTGTGGGGTTAACGATTGTTTAGTTGTGGGTTTTTCTTGGTTTTTCTGTTGTTCACATTACTCTCTTGGGTTGGGTTCGTTAATTTCCAGTGGTTTGTCCGATCTGGCTTACACTTGTGCTTGGAGAAAAGCAGGTCTTCTTGTTACTCATTTTAGCATAATTTCTTCCATGCGGGCATGGGTTAGCCTGATATTGTTAGGGGAATAAGATTTTTTATCAGTATAATAAACTTCTTTCTGTCTGAGCTTTAACGCTTTCTACTTAGATGGCTGCTTTTAGGCCCACTAAAACAGTGTGTTTTATATATTATGATCTTTATCCTCCTGTGAAGGTTGTATCCTTTGTTAGAGGGGCTGTACCCCCTTTAACTAACTCTCGTATATTTCCCTCATTGTCTTAATGTTGTATTTTTTGATTTGGGGTGTACGAGGCTGAACTTCTATCCATTTCTCAGGCAACCAGCTATCACCAGGTTCGGTAGGTCTGTCACTTCTACCCGGAGCTCTTCCCACTCTTTTGCCACAGAGACGGGTTAGCCCTAAATTTAAATAGGCTGTCTCGGGGTAGCTCACCTGGTTTCGGGGTTTCAAACTAAAGGTCTCTTTGCTTGATGGTGCTGGCTAAATCATGATGCAAAAGGTACAAGGTTTAGTCTTTGTTTTTTAGTGCTTATATGGGTTGTTTCATTTCTCTTTCAGCTTTCCCTTGCGGTACTTTTTCTATTGCTTTAGGTTGAACCTTTTCTGTCTCCCATACTCAGGTAAAAAAATGGTTTAGTTTATGGTGTTAGGTCATGTTTTGTTATTAACATTGTTGGGTTATATTGGTGGTTAAGCTAGCTGTTTGGCTCAGGGTGATCCAACTTGCATGGATGTCTTCTCGGTGTAAGTGAGATGCTTGACTAACTCAGCCACGCCCTGGGTTTAATCCAAGTGCACCTTCCGGTACACTTACCATGTTACGACTTGCCTCCCCTTGTCAGTGCTCTGGTGTTAAGTATCTTTGTTGCGTTTTGACAGGGGAGAGTGACGGGCGGTGTGTACGCGCCTCAGAGCCGGGTTCAAAAGGACACTCTGCTTCCTTTTTACTACTAAATCCTCCTTCAAGCACTATTTCATGTTGCATGTTCGTAGTGTTCTGTGATAGAAAATGTAGCCCATTTCTTCCCACTTCGTACGCTACACCTCGACCTGACGTTCTGGGTTGTGCCCATTTTGCTTACTTTTATTACCTTCACAGGGTAAGCTGACGACGGCGGTATATAGGCTGGGATGGCTAGAAGTGGTGAGGTTTAACGGGGGTTATCGGTTCTAGAACAGGCTCCTCTAGGGGGGTCTGAGGCACCGTCAGGTCCTTTGGGTTTCAAGCTGATGCTCGTAGTACCCGGGCGGACATCTAATTGTAGTTGGATGTCTAGGTTTATGGCTGAGCATAGTGGGGTATCTAATCCCAGTTTGTTTCTCAGCTTTCGTGGGGTCAGGTGGGCTTTGTTAAAGCTGCTTTCGTATGATTGGGCTTCGGACACCTAGAAGCGTATGACGGCCAAAGGGCCATTTGGCTTTAAAAATTATCTTGCTCTCCTTAACCACCCTTTACGCCGTGGTGTTATCAACTAGGGCCTCTCGTTTAACCGCGGTGGCTGGCACGAGTTTTACCGGCCCTCTTAGCCCTGACTGAGTCAAGTTTTCACTTATGGCTTAATGTTTATCACTGCTGAATTCCCTTGGGGGTGTGGCTTGGCCAGGCGTCTTGGGCTAAAATTTGTGCCTGATGCCCGCTCCTCGTCCCCGGGCGGGGGATTGAGGGCATACTCACGGGACTGCGGAGACTTGCATGTGTAAGTCGGGTAAGAGCTGATAATAAGGTCGGGACCATGCCTTTATGCATGCGGAGCTTCTCAGGGCCCATCTTAACATCTTCAGTGTTATGCTTTGTATTAAGCTACGCTAGCGCTTTTTAATGTTGGACTTTTTAGCATTGGGGCGCGCCCTAAAAATTTAATAGGGACTTTTAGGCCAATATTTGGAGAAATTTGCGGCAAATTAATGCGATGTGTATGTATATATATATATATAATGCGGATAGCTAGCCCATAAATCAACTTGCTAGCTTATACGTTCTCGAACCTTCCTTGGTTTCGGGGTTTGACAAGGATAACAGGATTTGCTGAGCGTAGGGGGTAGGGGGGTTTGTCGCGCAGAAACCGAGAGGGGGGGCATATATATAGGGGTAAGTTGAAGAAGGAATGAATGTGTTATGCACTTGAGTTAAAAGTATGTAATTCTTAAGTTATGTCTTTTAATAATTGACCTACTCGAATTCAAGCAAGGAATATGTTCAACCTTGATTTGTCATTTGAGCCTGCACTCTGAGATGCAAGGTGAAAGGTAACCAAAAAGGAGAACCCCTATGCATATAAAAGAATGCCCGGCATGTGGGGTTAATGAGGAGTATGTACTCACATCATTTAACCATATGCCAGACATAATTATCCGAGGGTGGAATTTTACAGTTATGTTCCTGAGATTGAAGCCAGATGCAAGTAATAGTTCATTCTGTGTTACCCCCACAATTTGTGTCCCTGATCCTATCATGCAGGATATACCTTAATATAAACCAGTTGGTGGTCTCTTACTACATTAATATGGTTGAGTTAAATCCTAGTTGATTATTTCAAGGAAATATTTGAGGGCCAATTATAGGGGAATAATCTATTTCCCGGGTCTAAATAAATTATTTGTGAGTTTTAATATTTTGGTTTATGTACGTCTTGAACGTTAGTACTTGCTTTATGGTTAATATAAATGAATGGTGATAATACATATATCTGTACTAATGCATTATGTAATATAATACATATATATGTATTAAACCATATAGGTTACTAT